TATTAAACAAACAAATCGAAATGATTGAAGTTTTTCTATTTGGAATCGTCTTAGGTCTAATTCCTATTACTTTAGCAGGATTATTTGTAACTGCATATTTACAATACAGACGCGGTGATCAGTTGGACCTTTGATTGAATAATATTTTTTTGATTGACCTCCTGTAAGGAGGGGGTCAAATTCAAGTAGCAATTCAACTGTGTTTTGTTAAGTTTTATTCGGCATAACATAAACGGAATCACGCTCTGTAGGACTTGAACCTACGACATCGGGTTTTGGAGACCCACGTTCTACCGAACTGAACTAAGAGCGCTTTCTTATGACAGGGGATACGATTGGAAAGAAAAGGATTTTTTTGTACCTCCAATCCATCTTGCTTGCATACATCGATCGGTATGCAAAAATGAAAAAGGATTCTGTCCAATTTGAATCGATTTCACTTAATTAATATTAATCCCTCGTTACTGCCCATAGGAGAAGTAATAGGTAGGGATGACAGGATTTGAACCCGTGACATTTTGTACCCAAAACAAACGCGCTACCAAGCTGCGCTACATCCCTTTTCCAAATTTTTGTACAGTATCATTGTACAAAATCCATGTATTGTTTTCCACATCGTGATTTTCTCTTCTATCCATATACAATTTTCTTGTCATTTCTTATTTTTGGTTTCATATAATAAAAGAATTATATATATCTGAAACCTAACGTAAAAAAAATACAAATGATCTTGAACTACAGCATCCGACCATATATGTATTACAATAAAGAAGGAGGATTTTCAATGCGAGATATAAAAACATATCTCTCCACGGCCCCTGTGCTAACTACTCTCTGGTTTGGGTCTTTAGCGGGTTTATTGATAGAAATTAATCGTTTATTCCCAGATGCTTTGTCATTCCCCTTTTTTTAATTCTAGTTATTGATATGCAAAAAATAAAGAAAATTTGGGATACAATTATACGTGATGTGACTAAAACCCCGTCCACCCTTTTTTCATTCAGTTCTTTAGGATAGGAAGGAAAGAGAAAGTGTATTGAACCTCAGCAAAAATCCTGTGGATCTAAGATCCTATTTTGGAGAACATAAATGGAAAGGGGAGTACAGTCTAGGGCGGGCTGCACGAAATCCATCATAGCATAGAAAGAGGATCCTTAAATGCTGGGATTAGCATAGGAATAATTGATAGTTAGAAAAAAATTGTATTACTTACATTATTACTATATATTCTATTCATATTAATTTGAATTACAACGAAATCTTTAGAAATGGAATTTCTAGTTAGTAACTTCTATTGATTTTTTTTTGTTATTTTCGTATTCTTCGGTTCGGATCGAAAATAGAAGAGTTAAGTCGATTCAAAATGTAAAGGAGGTTTATGGCCAAGGGTAAAGATGTCCGAGTTATAGTTATTTTGGAATGTACCAATTGTGTCCAAAATGGTGTCAATAAAGAATCGCCGGGCATTTCTAGATATATTACTCAAAAGAATCGACACAATACGCCTAGTCGATTAGACTTGAGAAAATTTTGTCGCTATTGTAACAAGCATACGATTCACGGGGAAATAAAGAAATAGATCGAGCGGAACGTGTGTTCGATCTTTCCAATCCAAGGGGCAGGAAGCAGGAAAAGGGGGAAGTTCACATATATAATACAAATAAAACCTTATTTTGGTCGGATCTGAAATGAATAAAAAAAATATAATTTTAGAGAAAAGGAAAAACCCATGGATAAATCCAAGCAACCCTTTCGTAAATCTAAGCGATCTTCTCGTAGGCGTTATCCCCCAATTGAATCGGGGGATCGAATTGATTATAGAAATATGAGTTTAATTAGTCGATTTATTAGTGAACAAGGAAAAATATTATCTAGACGGGTGAATAAATTGACCTTGAAACAACAACGATTAATTACTATTGCTATAAAGCAAGCTCGTATTTTATCTTTGTTACCTTTTCTTAATAATGAGAAACAATTTGAGAGAGCCGAGTCGATCCCTAGAACTACTGGTCATAGAACCAGAAATAAATAGACATACTCCTCAATTTACCCAAAACTCCAATCGGAACTCAAGCTCGGATTTCTTTTTTGTTTGAAAAAGTCTAGAATCCAGGTTTTCTTCTTGTGTTATAAGAAACAACAAATAGGGGAAGAAGAAATCTTTTTTTTATTGAAAGATGTTCGTTCATTCCTACTACTTAATCTTAATTTATTCTATCTTCCCGGAGAAGGGACTCCGGGAATTCTTTTTCAATCATTTCTATATATTAATATCACTTTAGAATTTCCTTTATTTGAGAATCTTATTGGAAATCATGTAAAGACAATTCTTATTTGATATAGCTATTTGTGCAAGTATCTTACGATTAAGAAGCAATTGCTTCTTGTACATATTGTGTATTAATCGACTATAACTATAGAATACCCCCTTTTCACGAGTTACTGCATTTATCCGAGTGATCCACAAACGACGAAAATCCCTTTTTTGTCTTCCCCTATCTCGATGAGAGGAAACCAAAGCTCTCATTTTCTGTTGAGTAGCCGTTCGAGTAAGTCTTGAATGAGCCCCTATAAAGGTTGATGCAAATAAACGAATTTTTGTTCGACGTCTCCGAGCTATATATCCTCGTTTAACTCTGGTCATTGAATCAAATTAAACTTTAATGAATAACTAATTGATTTTTCTTCTTTCAGTCATCCTTTTATTCCCCGGTTGCTTAATAACAAAACGGATTATTCCAATATATAAAATAAAAATTCCAATGGCTTTTGCTACTATGACCTTCCCAACCACGATTTTTTATTCCTTCCAGACATTTTACTTGGAAATAAGAAATTTTATTGATACTAAAAAAATCAAAATAGTGGGTTCCGTCGTTTCTATGGTTACTTCGTAAACGGTGAGGTCCTCTCTATACACCGGAGCCTCCTCTTTCATTTCATTTAATCAAATGTTATTGTGAACTTGTATAGTTCACAATCTTTGGCTCTACCCATCAATTATACAATAATAGATAGCTCTTTTCACAAAAAAGGCTATCCATACAGTGACGGCATTTAATTATAAAAGTTGGCTAGGTAGCTGACCTTGTTAGTCCGTTCTTTCAAGAATAAGAACATGATTTTTTGCTTCTTATAGTACTATTTCCTCCGCTTAATGGATAACTATTTGCTACCAATGGGGAATTTCTTCTCATCTCAAATGGAGGTGATTGGATTTGCACCAATGGAAACCATAAATTCCATACACAAACAATATAGGTATTATGATAGATAGGTATATATATGATAGATCGATAGATCCTCATTTTTAGGTAATAAATACCCTTCTTCCACTCTATCTATCCTATGTTACTGGCAATTGGTACTGGAAAAATTGTTTCATTTATTCGAACTCATGATCTAAACGAGTCGCACATACACCCTAGTACATGTTCCTCGACGCTGAGGACATCCTCGAAGAGCGGGGGATTTCGTGACATTTCTTATTGGCTGTCTTGTGTTTCTAATAAGTTGTTTAATAGTTGGCATGTCGTATATATGGATAGAATAGTTTGGTTTAGATCGATCTTAACCTGATAATTATGATTATGAATTATTTCGATTCAATATTAAATCACAGAAAATTCGAATTATGGTTTGAATTGGAAATGGAATCATGGATTGAATTTACACGGAATTCCCAGTATTTTCATTTTCGACCGCTACAAGATCAACAATACCATGAGCTTGGGCTTCTGTTGCTGACATAAAAACATCTCTTTCCATGTCTTCGGATATAACCCATAAAGGGTTGCCCGTTCTTTGTACATAAACCTTTGTAAGGGTTTCGCGAAGTTTCAGTAGTTCTTCTGCTTCCAGGATAAATTCCCCTGCTTGTGCCTCATAAAAAGAACTAGCGGGTTGGTGAATCATAACCCTGATAATATTGATATAACATTATGCATGAATGGTTCTTCTATCTCGAACGATTGGGGTCAAGTAAGGGATAAAAAAAAAACAAGAAGAAAAAAATAGAATAGAATTGAACAGCCGTACAGGCATCTTTTGCTCATTGCATACGGCTCTGCAATGGAATTTACTTTTTCCTCCCTTCTATTCTATCGAAGAAAGAAATAGGATCCCTACGATCCAAATCGTTGAATGATCCATTTACCACCCTTCCTTTCGTATCATAGGAAGAAAAAAATACTATGATGGTTCTGTTGCTTTCTATATTTATCTCATCTGTGATTTAGCAATCCCAAAGTTTCTTTTTGACTTTTTGATACGATCAAAATAAGTAAAAATGATCCTTTTTTTCCATTTTCGTACTCTTTTTTTCATAACATAAATATCAGTAAAGAGACTTCTGGTGTGGAAGAAAATGGTTTGTGACGCTGAAATGTACTCCCGACACATAAGATAAAATCGGAAATAACCCCTGTTTCATACTACTATCTCGATATAAAATCTCATGTTAAGAAAAACAATAATGGATTGTTCATATCGAACTCGAAGTGCCATGCTATTATTACTTATTATTCATATTCGATATGGCGAAGGCATAGTCTTCTTCTTTTTTTTTCAAATAAATATTCATTGGCGCCAAGCGTGAGGGAATGCTATACGTTTGGTAATTTCTCCTCCGACCAGAATGAAAGATCCCATTGAAGCGGCTAATCCCATGCATATTGTATGTACATTGGGTGACACAAATTGCATAGTATCATAGATGGCTATTCCTGGTATTACCCATCCGCCGGGAGAGTTTATAAACAAATAAAGATCCTTAGTATCATCTTCTATACTAAGATATACCATGAGACCAACAAGTTGATTCGAGATCTCGCTATCAACCTCTTGCCCTAAAAAAAGTAATCTTTCTCGATGAAGTCGGTTGATTAGGACAAAATTGTATCCTTTAGGAACCGTACGTGCACCTTTGGATGCATACGGTTCAAAAATAAAATTGCGAAAAAAGAATCAATGTGTCTATTCTATTCCTATCTCTTTTTTTGTAACAGATTTCCGTTTTTCTAAAAAAGGGGGTTTTCCTCCATTTTTCAAAAAACATTAGTTTTTGCCCCTTCCCTAAAAAAAAGAATTTACTGATTGAATTAACCTTTCATTGATGTATTGTTTCGTCGAGATGAAAATCGCGATGTCATTTTCTTGTTCCTGAATGGGCTCTTTCAATTCTTTTAGGTTTATGTTCTACTCCGGGGAAAGATCTGTCCGAATTCTATTTGCACATATAGGGCAAATGATCTCAGTACCACTTCTTTTTGCTACGACTTTTTTTCAATTCGTTTCATGCCTCCCCCCAAACTAAACTATTTGATGTATTCATCATACCGGTTAGCACGGCAGTTTCAGATCACCCCTCCCTATAATAAGTATAAGAATTGTCTATAATACAAGTGGTAATCGCGCATATATTACCATTATCGATTTGGTATTTTCTGAACGGAGCCTGGATACTTTATTTTATTAGTCCAAGTCAACCATAAATTCTTCTAATTGATAATATTTATCCTCAATATAAATTGATCTAATTTCACTTCACGCTCCGAATGATTAATGGTTCAATCAATACAATATTTACAATATTTCTTGGGCGAAACGGAGGATATCTCGATCGGGTGAGAAAACGGGTAAATCCCGTATAACCCAATATGTCTGACAAGTCGCACTATACGTCAACCCAAAATGCATCTTCCTCTCCAGGACTCCGAAAAGGTACTTTTGGAACACCAATGGGCATTAAATTTAAGAAAAAAATTAAGTACTATACTTCACTTTAATATGGAAACGTAAGAATGGGTTTATTGTCTTCATCATTTTTTTCTGTTTATTATATTTTATACATAGATTGAAGGTTTATATAGGAAGACAAAATAAATAAAAATTTGAACGAACGGGTTCGTCGATCATTCGAATAATGAATAAGTATCTATGCATTCCTTCCCCTAAAAAGGGACCAATCCTCCCATTGCGTATTGGTACTTATCGAGTATAGAATAGATCTGCTTCTCTTTGTTCTTACGAACAGAATTCTTCCGTTATTTTCAACGGAACGGAAGAAATAGTAACCCTTTCTTATACAGAATCCACTGAAAAGGTTAGGTACATAGTATAAGTTTCAATGCGATAAAGTTACATAGTATCTATTTTTCTTTGCTAAAGGGGTATTTCCATGGGTTTGCCTTGGTATCGTGTTCATACTGTCGTATTGAATGATCCCGGTCGATTGCTTTCTGTCCATATAATGCATACAGCTTTAGTTTCTGGTTGGGCAGGTTCGATGGCTCTATACGAATTAGCGGTTTTTGATCCCTCTGACCCTGTTCTTGATCCAATGTGGAGACAAGGTATGTTCGTTATACCTTTCATGACTCGTTTAGGAATAACGAATTCGTGGGGTGGTTGGGGTATTTCAGGAGGAACTATAACGAATCCGGGTATTTGGAGTTATGAAGGCGTGGCAGGGGCACATATTGTGTTTTCGGGCTTGTGTTTCTTGGCAGCCATCTGGCATTGGGTGTATTGGGACCTAGAAATATTCTGTGATGAACGTACAGGAAAACCTTCTTTGGATTTGCCCAAGATCTTTGGAATTCATTTATTTCTCTCAGGAGTAGCTTGCTTTGGCTTTGGCGCATTTCATGTAACAGGTTTATACGGTCCTGGAATATGGGTATCTGATCCTTATGGACTAACTGGAAAAGTACAATCTGTAAATCCGGCGTGGGGCGCAGAAGGTTTTGATCCTTTTGTTCCGGGAGGAATAGCCTCTCATCATATTGCAGCGGGTACGTTGGGCATATTAGCAGGCCTATTTCATCTTAGTGTCCGCCCGCCTCAACGTCTATACAAAGGATTACGTATGGGCAATATTGAAACTGTACTTTCTAGTAGTATCGCTGCTGTTTTTTTTGCAGCTTTCGTTGTTGCTGGAACTATGTGGTATGGTTCAGCAACTACCCCAATCGAGTTATTTGGTCCTACTCGTTATCAGTGGGATCAGGGATATTTCCAGCAAGAAATATATCGAAGAGTTGGCGCTGGACTAGCCGAAAATCTGAGTTTATCGGAAGCTTGGTCTAAAATTCCTGAAAAATTAGCTTTTTATGATTACATTGGTAATAATCCGGCAAAAGGGGGATTATTCAGAGCGGGATCAATGGACAGCGGAGATGGAATAGCTGTTGGGTGGTTAGGTCACCCCGTCTTTAGAGATAAAGAAGGGCGCGAGCTTTTTGTACGCCGTATGCCCACTTTTTTTGAAACATTCCCGGTAGTTTTGGTAGATGGAGACGGAATTGTGAGGGCCGATGTTCCTTTTAGAAGGGCAGAATCAAAGTATAGTGTTGAACAAGTAGGTGTAACCGTTGAGTTCTATGGTGGCGAACTCAATGGAGTCAGTTATAGTGATCCTGCTACTGTGAAAAAATATGCTAGACGTTCCCAATTAGGTGAAATTTTTGAATTAGACCGGGCTACTTTGAAATCCGATGGTGTTTTTCGTAGCAGTCCAAGGGGTTGGTTCACTTTTGGGCATGCTACGTTTGCTTTGCTCTTCTTTTTCGGACACATTTGGCATGGTGCTAGAACCCTGTTCAGAGATGTTTTTGCTGGTATTGATCCAGATTTGGATGCTCAAGTGGAATTTGGAGCATTCCAAAAACTTGGAGATCCAACTACAAGGAGACAGGTAGTCTGATACAAGATTGCTACGGTATCTTTCGCCTCTATTTTTTTTATTTGAATTGAATAGGGTACCTAAGAAATCTTGACTTGAATTACCCACTTTTCTTTTATTTTTTCCCTTTTTTATATGGTAAATGATCCCAAATGAATAGGTGTGGAAGCTATAATTGTAAACCACGATCGAATCTATGGAAGCATTGGTTTATACATTCCTTTTAGTCTCGACTTTAGGGATAATTTTTTTCGCTATCTTTTTTCGAGAACCGCCCAAGGTTCCTACTAAAAAAACGAAATGATTTTTCATTATCTCAACTGAAGTTGAAGTAATGAGCCGACCGATATAATATGGTCGGCTCATTACTTCAACTAGTCTAGTCCCCGTGTTCTTCGAATGGATCTCTTAATTGTTGAGAGGGTTGCCCAAAAGCGGTATATAAGGCGTACCCGGTAAAGCTTACAAGTAAACCAGATATGGAGATGGCGACTAGGGTTGCTGTTTCCATTTTGAGATAATTTCAAGATCACAATGGATCTACGATAAGATCGTTTATTTACAACTACAACGGAATAGTATACAAAGTCAACAGATCTCAACCAATGATTAAATAGGATTTATGGCGACACAAACCGTTGAAGGTAGTTCTAGATCTAGGCCAAGACAAACTAACGTAGGGAGTTTATTGAAACCATTGAATTCAGAATATGGTAAAGTAGCTCCGGGCTGGGGGACTACACCACTTATGGGAATCGCAATGGCTCTATTTGCGATATTCCTATCTATTATTTTGGAAATTTATAATTCTTCCGTTTTACTGGATGGAATTTCAATGAGTTAGGTTCATAAAAACAAGGAAGTCCTTGTTTTTCGATCAAAATAACAAATTTACTTAAGACTCGGATTTATAGACCATTCTGGTAGTTCGACTGTGGAATTTATTTGTTTCGGTATTTCCGGAATATGAGCGTGTGACTTGTTATAATTGATCCTATTGATAATACAGAGAAAGAGCCTGTCGTCTCTATCAAGATGATTCTATCTCGTCAGATATTGATTCTAGTATCTGGAACACGGAATATATAGAATAGATCAAGAAAAGAAATATTTGAACTATGATTCATACCTACTATTCAGACCTCGCGACCGGACTCAAAAAAAGATGTCAGATAAGTATTTTATAAAGCAAACGATTTTTCTTTCTTCAGACTTCTTTTGTCCGAAGGACAAAGATTTTGTTGAGTCATTACATCTACTCATTGAATAAGTGATCATCAAATGGTTTTTACTCAGAGAACCTTTGAGTTTAGCTTGGGGCGAAATCATCGTGGTTCTAGTATGAATCTGAGGTTTTAATTGATTCATAGGGTCTCAACAAGAGAATTCCTATCAATAGTAAAACAAGAGTAAATCCGCATTACGTACAAAAAAATAGGGAAGAGAAGATTCAAGAGGCCCATAACGATCAACATAAAGAAAGACGGACGAGCCAACTTGATATTTTTTGGCATTATCATCACAAAGAAAGAAGAGATTCCGTCTTTTTGTTACTTACTATCTTCGGGACAAATCGAATCAAGCGAATAAGAATAAGAAGTTTTGCACTTTCTATATTCGTGGAAACTAGTATTTGTGTGTTTCTGTTTGAGCCGTACGAGATGAAATTCTCATATACGGTTCTCAGAGGGGGAGTCCTCTTGGATTACCTATCTCAATAAAGTATATGATTGGTTCGAGGAACGCCTCGAGATTCAAGCGATTGCAGACGATATAACTAGTAAGTATGTTCCTCCTCATGTCAACATATTTTATTGTCTAGGAGGGATCACACTTACTTGTTTTTTAGTACAAGTAGCTACGGGTTTTGCTATGACTTTTTACTATCGTCCAACCGTTACAGAGGCTTTTTCCTCTGTTCAATACATAATGACTGAAGCCAATTTTGGTTGGTTAATCCGATCAGTTCATCGATGGTCAGCAAGTATGATGGTTCTAATGATGATTCTGCACGTATTTCGTGTGTATCTTACAGGGGGATTTAAAAAACCCCGCGAATTAACTTGGGTTACAGGTGTAGTTTTGGGTGTATTGACTGCATCTTTTGGTGTAACTGGTTATTCCTTACCTCGGGACCAAATTGGTTATTGGGCAGTCAAAATCGTGACGGGTGTACCTGACGCTATTCCTGTAATAGGATCGCCTTTGGTAGAGTTATTGCGTGGAAGTGCTAGTGTCGGCCAATCCACTTTGACTCGTTTTTATAGTTTACACACTTTTGTACTGCCTCTTCTTACTGCCGTATTTATGTTA